TAACGACAGAAAAAAGGATTGATCAAATTCTATTGAGTCTGACTCATAGTGATCATTTATCAAAGAATGACTCTGGTTATCAAATGATTGAACAACCGGGATCAATTTCCTTACGATACTTAGTTGACATTCATCAAAAGGATCTAATGAATTATGAGTTCAATAGATCCTGTTTAGCAGAAAGACGGATATTCCTTGCTCATTATCATACAATCACTTATTCACAAACCTTGTGTGGGGCTAATATTTTTCATTCCCCATCTCCTCATGGAAAACCCTTTTCGCTCCGCTTAGCCCTATCCCCTTCTAGAGGTATTTTAGTGATAGGTTCTATAGGAACTGGACGATCCTGTTTGGTCAAATATCTAGCGACAAACTCCTATGTTCCTTTCATTACGGTATTTCCGAACAAGTTCCTGGATGACAAGCCTAAAGGTTATCCTATTGATGATATCGATATTGATGATAGTGACGATATTGATGATAGTAAAGATGACCTTGATATTGATACGGAGCTGCTAACTATGACGAATGTGCTAACTATGTATATGACGACGAAAATAGACCGATTTGATATCACCCTTCAATTCGAATTAGCAAAAGCAATGTCTCCTTGCATAATATGGATTCCAAACATTCATGATCTGCATGTGAATGAGTCGAATTACTTATCCCTCGATCTATTAGAGAACTATCTCTCCAGGGATTGTGAAAGATGTTCCACTGGAAAGATTCTTGTTATTGCTTCGACTCATATTCCCCAAAAAGTGGATCCCGCTCTAATAGCTCCAAATAAATTAAATACATGCATTAAGATACGAAGGCTTCTTCTTCCACAACAACGAAAGCACTTTTTCATTCTTTCATATACTAGAGGATTTCACTTGGAAAAGAAGATGTTCCATACTAACGGATTCGGGTCCATAACCATGGGTTCCAATGCGCGAGATCTTGTAGCACTTATCAATGAGGCCCTATCAATTAGTATTACACAGAAGAAATCCATTATAGAAACTAATACAATTAGATCAGCTCTTCATAGAAAAACTTGGGATTTTCGATCCCAGATAAGATCGGTTCAGGATCATGGGATCCTTTTCTATCAGATAGGAAGGGCTGTTACACAAAATGTACTTCTAAGTAATTGCCCCATAGATCCTATATCTATCTATATGAAGAAGAAATCATGTAAGGGAGGGGATTCTTATTTGTACAAATGGTACTTCGAACTTGGAACGAGCATGAAGAAATTAACGATACTTCTTTATCTTTTGAGTTGTTCTGCCGGATCGGTCGCTCAAGATCTTTGGTCTTCATCCAGACACGATGAAAAAAATTGGATCACTTCTTATGGATTCGTCGAGAACGATTCTGATCTAGTTCATGGCCTATTACTATTATTACTATTAGAAGTAGAAGGCGCTCTGGCTCTGGCGGGATCCTCACGGACAGAAAAATATTGCAGTCAGTTTGATAATAATCGAGTGACATTACTTCTTCGGTCCGAACCAAGGAATCAGTTAGATATGATGCAAAATGGATCTTGTTCTATCGTTGATCAGAGATTTCTATATGAAAAATACGAATCGGAGTTTGAAGAAGGGGAAGGGGCCCTCGATCCGCAACAGATAGAGGAGGATTTATTCAATCACATAGTTTGGGCTCCTAGAATATGGCGATTTGATTGTATCGAAAGGCCCACTGAATTGGGATTTCCCTATTGGACTGGGTCATTTCGGGGCAAATGGATCATTTATCATAAAGAGGGTGAGCTTCAAGAGAATGATTCGGAGTTCTTGCAGAGTGGAACCATGCAGTACCAGACACGAGATAGATCTTCCAAAGAACAAGGCTTTTTTCGAACAAGCCAATTCATTTGGGACCCTGCGGATCCATCCTTTTCCCTATTCAAAGATCAGCCCTCTGTCTCTGTGTTTTCACGTCGAGAATTCTTTGCAGATGAAGAGATGTCAAAGGGGCTCATTGCTTCCCAAACAAATCCTCCTACATCTATATATAAACGCTGGTTCATCAAGAATACGCAAGAAAAGCACTTCGAATTGTTGATTCATCGCCAGAGATGGTTTAGAACCAATAGTTCATTATCTAATGGATCTTTCCGTTCTAATACTCTATCCGAGAGTTATCAGTATTTATCAAATCTGTTCCTATCTAACGGAACGCTATTGGATCAAATGACAAAGACATTGTTGAGAAAGAGATGGCTTTTCCCGGATGAAATGAAACATTTGATTCATGTAACAGGAGAAAGATTCCCCATTCCTTAGCCGTAAAGATATGTGCCCATGAAAAGGGGATTAAGTGGAACAGAATTGGCCGGATGGTAGAGTCGTGGAAACACTTGTTTCTTCCATCTTTTTGGCCTTAGCTCCACGGAACAATATGCTACTGCTGAAACATGGAAGAATGAAATCTTAGATCACTATGTGTGGATGATATGAACTGCCTAAACAAGAATTCTTGAACGGCGAAAGAGCCT